AATACTAAATAATAGTAGGAATTCTCTTATCCCATTCGGAAGGATTGCATCTCATAATTATCTATGACTGTTTATGTCTTTAGCATGACCACTTGATGAAATGTGGAGGGGAGCGGGATAAATGGCCGATACTACTGGAAGGATTCCTCTTTGGATAATAGGTACGGTAACTGGTATTCCTGTGATTGGTTTAATAGGTATTTTCTTTTATGGTTCATATTCTGGATTGGGTTCGTCCCTGTAATATGTAATAATGGGATGAACTAAGTTATAGGCATGAAAGTGTAAGAACTCAACGGGGCCCGCCTCCTCTTTCTTTGTCTGATTCGCGAGGAAGGGGCCCCGTTGAATTCTTAACGATCATAATATTTTGTTCGTATAAATGACAACAAATAGATCACTTTTTCCGATGATGTTTTTGAAAAATGAACTCGATTAATTGATTCATAGCATCTGTTCTTCGATAGTATCTATCGATACTTTCAAGGTTAGAAGAAAAAAAGGAATCACTCAATTTCCTTTTCCTGGATGACACAATCACAATATATATTTAATTTTAATATTTCTTTTTTTTTCTGTCGACCAGATATGAAGCAAACCCTTTCTAGACTAGTCTAACCTTACTCTATTTATTTTAGTATTTCATCAAAGTTTGAAATTTTTTTATAAGTTCATCGCCTTGCTTCTATTTTATCAAAAAAAAGGATTCCTTCTCTTTTTTTGGGGGTTGTCCATTACTTATTATATTATACTTATTTATACTTATTTTATACTTATTATATTATGCTTATTACTTATTCGATTACCTTATTACTTATTCTATTATAAGTAAATCTAAAAAAATAAAGGGTTCTGAAAAATCTGGAAAAATCGAAACTCAGAATAGAAATCTTTGACGATCTTTGACGAATGGGCTCCAGAATTGTTATTATTTCGACACAAGAAAAGGAATTTTACACATCCCTTTCTTGTGCCGAAGGCTAGGAAGACGAAGAATACTCCCTGTAATTATTTGTTCCCCTCCATTTATCCTTCCTTTCTATTCTCCGCTTACTTATCTTATGTTTAGTATCTAATCAAATTGAATTTAGAAAACAAAATCCATTCTGTGACATTTCAATCTGACAATAGGGATATAATTACACCCCTCCCATTTAGATTGAAAAAAAAAAAGAAGGGGTAAAGACAAATAGTCTTCTTCACAATATACATATTTTGAATACGGTAAAAGTAATTCCTAGAGAAAGAATATAAAGAAGCAAAAGACTTTTCATACTTTTTTTTTCATCATACGTAACCTAATTGCCAGGAAGAATTTGTTCTTTTTTACAAATTTGATGTTGATAAATCCACGGATCTAGAAATTCATTTCGGACACTTGAACCTTCTCAAATTGTTTCTTCTTAAGAACCAAAAAGATTTGTGCAAAAACAATAGATGCCAAGAAGAACAAAAGGCCTTGGACACGTAGTGGATCTTGAAGTACTATTTCTGCATCCCCCTGACCAAATCCACCCACATTAGGATTACTTGTTAATGGTTGATCGAGTTTGATAGATTCACCCTCTGAAACAAGAAGTTCTGGTCCTGGGGGGATAATATCAACCACTTGATGTCCATCCAATGTATCCGTTATGGTTATTTCGTACCCCCCTTTTTCTTTTCGTATGATTTTGCTTACTATACCGGTTGCCGTAGCATTATAAACTGTATTGTTACTTTTGTTCCCGTCGGGATAAATCTGACCCCTTCCCCTGTTTCCGCCTACGTATATGGGATATTTTAAGAAATGAACATCCTTATTACTAGCAGGGTCTGGGGAAAGAATAGGAAAAGTAATTTCACTATATTTTTGACCAGGAACAGGACCTATCACAAGAATATTTTTCTTAGTGGGGCGGTAGTTCTGAAAAGACAGATTGCCTATCTTTTCTTTCATCTCGGGCGAAATACGATCAGGTGGGGCTAACTCAAACCCCTCCGGTAAAATAAGAACAGCACCCACATTCAAAGCCCCTTTCTTACCATTAGCAAGAACTTGTTTCAGTTGCATATCATAAGGAATTTTAACAACCGCTTCAAATACAGTATCAGGAAGTACCGCTTGTGGAACCTCAATATCCACGGGTTTATTAGCTAAATGGCAATTGGCACATACAATACGCCCAGTTGCTTCTCGTGGATTTTCATACCCCTGCTGGGCAAAAATGGGATATGCATTTGAAATGGATGCCCCGGTTATTATATAGATCATGAGCGATACGTAAATGGATCGAGTAATCTCCTCCTTTATCCAAGAAAAAGTATTTCTATTTTGCATGGTCCAATCATTGATCCCGAAAATTTCTACAATAAAATTAGGTAGGTCACTAGTATAGTTCCCTATCCACGATTCTGCTATTTACTTTTACTGAAAAAAAAAATTACTGAAATAGAGGAGGAATTGTATCCCCCTGATGGGTAGAAAGAGTAAAGTAAGTACGACTTTGCATGCTTTGCTTATATACAAAGTAAGAAAGATTCTAATTGAATCCGTGAATCATTTTTCAGTCATTCATTGAATGATAAATAACTACAAGTGACGGAGATACACGATTTAAATAACGAAAGATCCAATATTTTAAAATTGTATCTAGAATGACTGGAAAGGTAGAAACAAGACCAGATATAATTTGATCATTATGAGCAAATCCAAAATCTTTGTAGATATAGCCAATCATTAGTTCCCAACCGTGGGGCGAATGGAATCCGATACATAAATCAGTTAATAAAAGAATAGAAAAAGCTTTTATTGTGTCGCTTAAATTATATAGGAATTCTTGAACCCAAGAGTTAAGAATAACAAGTTCTTCATTACCCAAAATAGCATAACCACTTAGAATAACGAAACAGATTAGATTTGTCGAGAAGTGCAAAATCGTATGGATACGATCCTCATTGTGCATCTTGATCAATTGGATCGTTTCTTTGTGGATTCCTATACGAAGTTTTTGTAGATGTGTTTCCGGGTATTCTTTTATCATTTCGTCCAACAGGAAGAGTTCCTCTACTTCTATGAATTGTTCTAGAATACTCTTTTCTTGAATATCATTCAAAATAGTTTCGGATTGCCTAGTATTCCACCAATTTGTAATCCAAGATTTCAGACTTTTATTAAATGAGAGAGAGATCCACCAGGGCAAAAATACTATAGATGCAAGATATAGAAGGGGAGTGAATGCTTTCTTTTTTGCCATTTTTTCATCTGTGAATTGTTAACGAACCCACCTCATTCGTTTACTTTATGTGATCTAATCTTTCTATCAAACATGACTTTCATTATATTCTAAATTCTAAGGTAGGGGCCCATGAATCTATTCTCTGTTTTTTTTTGATTCAGTGCTTAGTCCTTGAATCTAAAAAGAATACAGAAATAGAAAATAAGAATCCACTTTGAATTTGAATGTTCGAATGAAATATATATATTATTGTTTATTGTTTCCAGATATCTCAATTTATCAAATTCGAAGCAATTGCCCTCTTTCGATAACTGCCCGAAAGAACCGCTTCAAATAATAAAGATTATTCTATTCAGATTTTGAGACGAAGGAGCTCCCTGTCTATATCAAGATATCAATCAAATATGTCGAAAAATTTGCGCGGGTTATCTAGACTGTATATAGTCTAGAGTCCAGGAATAATTGAAAAAAAAATTATGAAAAATATTATGATGATCAAAAATGAGTGACAAAAAAAGACAGAAAAGTTATCATTACGTTTATCATTATGTTATAAGAAAGAAATCTACTTGTTTAGTTCTTAAGGAGCACAAAAGAAAGGATAAAAGGGGAGGGGCTGATTGACAAAAGGAAAGTCGAGAAAATTTACAAGATATGATCTATCTGTATCTAACGTATCAACTCCAAATATTGAAAATAAAAAGCGAAAGTCTTTATTTCGAAATACTTTGATATATGAGATGAATCCATTATTTCGATTTCTTGCTTGTTTTGTTACTGAATTAAGTTGAGTGGTTTTACATTTACAGACGCATAAAAAACCATTTTTGTGGAAAAAAAAACAGTTTTGTTTTATTTTATGACTCTTCCGTATACGTCTTCTTTGGTTCGAATGGGCATTCTGAAGAAACCTCAATTTAGTTCTGCTATATAAAAAAGAGGCTTCTTGGCTTGAGTTTTTTCCTCCTGCCGAGAAAGCATTTATTCTGCAATTCATTTCAAAAGACTTCAATCGGTACACGCAAAAAATAGGCCAATTCAGCAGCTTTTTGCTCAATTTCTCGTGGAGTCAAATTCTCAGCAGTACGAGTCAAGGGAACGGCCCCCTGGCCTCTGATTTCCATATAAAGGACACGCCGAGCATAAATACCCTCTTTAACTTCTATTCTGATGGACTGAACATCTTTCATAAGGAATCGTAGAAAGATGCGACGATTTTTTCCAGGAAAACCCCAACGAAAAATACATACTATTCCCTCTTTTCTATCGAATCTATCATAACCACTACCTACATTCCAAAAAATCGTGCACCACAAATAGGAACTAATAAAGAGACCCGCGATCCCATAGAAAGACATCACGATTCCTTGTGGAAAAAAAACTATTTGCTGAGACGGAAATAAAGATATCAAATTCCTACCAAGATAACTAGAAGTTCCAACTAATAAAAACCCTAATGAACCAAAAAAAAGGATAAAGGCCCAGCAGAAATTGCTTGTTTTTCGAGACCCCACTATAAAGTCTATCCATATAGATTCTGATCGCCAACTCATACATACTAGATCCAGTTGCATTTTATTGGAATTGAGAGAATAACCAAAAAAATTTGACTTTACTTTTTTTGTTTCCGAAGTAACTCTCATCAACTAGTACCATTTTGATATGAACTTTTAGAAGTAATTCATCAAATTGCTTAGATCTAAAATCATCCCCTTTATATGATCCCCTATATAGATCTACTAGATATATAGACTTTAATTTCATACATCCGTCCGGTACTGATCCACTTGCTATAATTCATTTACCCCTATATCATGTTTACGTATACATAAGAGGAGCTTTTTCATTTATGTTCGGGGAAGCCGGATGTTATACAATATTCTACTAAATAGATATCCGTGGCATCTAAGTCTTGAAAAAAAAAATAGATAAGATTTGGTCTTGGCCTTGGCCCCATCGAATCTAAAAAATCTTAGTTTTTTGAACATACAAAGATAAAGAAGCCATTGCAATTGCCGGAAATACTAGGCCTACTAAAGGCACAAAAATAGAGGGAAAGCTGCTGAAAGTTGTCATAAAATGGGTACCTCAATTTAATATTTGTACCTGTTATTGTTATATTGTTAGTTATAAATATATCTTATAATAATTATAATATAATTCGTATATTATACTAAGTATATCTAAATACTAAGTATATCTAAGCGAGTATAGATATCTAATAAGTGCAAGGAATGTAGAATTAAATAAAAGGACTTGCCCATCTTTCTAAATGAAATAAAATAGGTGTATGATAAGATAATTCACTTTCCTTATTATCTTACTTTATTCTTACTTTTCTTATTATTATTATTCTATTGTTATTGTCTTCTAATTTGATAATTTGATTTTCTAATTTTAATTTAATAAAGAAAGAGTTTCTTACAAATTGTCGAAAGATTCGATTCGTTAGAATCCGATCCAAGAACAGGGATTTTTAGTAAAAATAGAATTCTCGGGAGATATAGAAAGATGCAAAACTTTTTATTTATATTTTTTCTATATTTGAATTATATATACATACGCAATAGAGCAAGATAAAATTCGTTTTATTTGTCTCGCCAAATTCGAATTTCATTTCACAGAAGTAAAAATTAGCTTTTTATCTTGTCTTGTTACTAGAGGTTTACTCATTAGTAATCAGTAATATCGAAAAAAAAGAATTATCCACATAATTCGTTTTTCGACAATTCCATTTTATGTCACAAAGTCAAAGCCCGCATAATGGGCTTTGACTTTGATTCTGATAAACTAACTAACTGCCTTTTCACTACAAAGAAAATAATTTAACTTAAGACTCTACTTGATTTAATTTTGATTCAAAGGAAAAAAACCGTGGAGCTGAACTAACTCACTCAGAACACCTTTTAAAAGATTACGTGGTACGATTAGATCGAATAAACCCTTATGGAATAAATATTCAGCCGCCTGTGAACCTTCAGGTACTGTTTTATTCAATGTTTGCTCAATTACTCTTTTACCCGCAAATGCAATATAGGCATTGGGTTCAGCAATAATGATATCTCCCAACATACCAAAACTCGCGGTCACTCCACCAGTAGTAGGAGATGTAAGAATTGATACATAAAATAACTTTTTATTTGATTGATAATCATATAAAGCGGAAGATATTTTAGCCATTTGCATCAAGCTCAAACTTCCTTCTTGCATGCGTGCTCCTCCGGAAGCACACACTAGAATAAGAGGTAAAAAATGATTGGTAGCATATTCGATCAAACGGGTGATTTTCTCGCCTACTACGGATCCCATACTACCCCCCATAAACTGAAAATCCATAACCCCGATTGCTATAGGAATACCGTTTAGTTGACCCGTGCCTGTTTGAATAGCCTCAGTTAATCCTGTCTTTCTTTGATAAGAATCAATACGATCTTTATAAGGCTCTTCTTCAGACTGAAATTCAATGGGATCCAGCGAGATCATGTCTTCATCCATAGGACCCCAAGTACCTGGATCAATCAAAAGTTCGATTCTATCTGAACTACTCATTTTCAAATAATATCCACATTGTTCACAAATATTCATTTTTGACTTAAGCAATTTCTTATAATTTAATCCATAACAATTTTCGCATTGAACCCACAAATCCTTGTATAGATCGAGATCATTAGAACTTTCTTTTAGAGTTAAATCATTACTGTTTGCGCGAGTTCTTATATTGAAATTCTTGCCTTCACTACTATTTCCACCTTCACCACAAATATAATTATAAATATAACTATCATTGTAATTGTCACTACCACTTAAAATGTAACTATCACTACAGATTTGAGAACGAAGATAAGAGTCAATACAACTATTAATGTGATTATTCCAACTATAGTTAGTATCATACAAATTCAAATCATAGTGGGGATCATCATTTTTCGATCCATTATTTATATAACTAGAATTACGATAACTATAAAAAAAACTTTCTAGTTCACTCAAAAAAGAATGATCATTATCAATCTCAAAAATTTTATTTTCACTATCAAAATATATGGAATAACTATCCTGATTACTATCCCTAATTAAAAAGGTGTCATCAGAAATGAAATTCCGAATGTCTTTGACGCCAACTAAATGATCAACCTTACTGTAATAACTAGAGCTGTCACTACAACCATGAATGTTTTTATCCGTATCATTTCTAGACGGGTCTTCGTTTACACTAGTATTTTCAATAGGACCAAGGCTATCCATTGATTTACTTAGCCCACATCTGTATTCTAATTCCCCC